TATAGGTGGAACCTTTCGCTCAATACTCAAATTGAAAATGAAAGCATCTGAGGCTGCATCACTCGAGGATACACGATAAAAGGAATTGTTCTAGTTCCAAACTTCACCTTCACGAAGCATAGGTTTCTTTCGGGTTTCTTTTTAGATAATATATAAAAATAGAATAATCTTTTTCGCTCTACCCCCAATCATGTTCCTTTCTGGCTCGTAAGACGGAGAATGGTAAATAAATAAAAAGAATCAAATCGCACCATCTCTGTAATAGGTAAATGCCTCTTTTTCTCCTAAAGTTGTCGGAATTATTCGTAATAAGATATTGGCTACAATTGAAGAGGTCTTATCAATAAAATTTCCATTTATCCGGGATCTAGGCATAGTTCACAATCCACTCCCTCATTCTTCTCATTACCTCTCGTAGGATAAGAATCCCACAAACAAAGGAATTGGACAGTACGAAATCATATAAAAAAAAAGACTCGGGGGGTAAAAAACATACAATTTTTTTTATCCCCCGAGCCACTCATTTTTTACTTTAAGAAAAACCTTTTCGATTTTTCTTTTTTCGAATTGTTTGCATTGCTGTATCAGATCCATATAGCAGAACCTTTTTGAACTCGCTTTTTTTCTTTTAGTTCCGTGTCTTCGTTGCTACACATAGCCAGAGAAAAGCTAGGTTGATCGTCGGTCGGTACTCTTCAATGGCAATTTCATAGTTCTTAACCGCGTGAATTTAACAGAAGTCATATATAAATTGCCTGTTACTTTTTATGATATATTCTTGATGGTTTATTATTCTTTCTTGCCGGTTTAATTCATCCCCTGCCGATATTAGGCTTTGCTCCAACCAGGAACCCTGGCTCTTCAACTCCTGGATCGTTGAGGTTGCTTCATCATTTTCCAGGAGCAACTCACCCCGGAGGGTTTTCTGTGATGCCCGGAGGCGGTCATTATCCTCCTGCAGGCGGAAGTTTTGTTCCTACAGAGTGACAGAATTGTCAGTTGCCTGGAACCAGGAAACCCGGTTCTCCACCTCCTGGATCGTTGAGGTTGATGTTAGACAGAGCTCTTGGTATGAATCCCGAGAGCTTCTGAGATTTCTTTGGAGATTGTATATCCATAGCGCGGCTAAGCCGACCACTTGGCTGTTGTTCTGTCTCTGTCGTACCAGCTCGGAGGCGAGCAAACGGTTTTGCTCCCTATAGAATCTGGGCTTGGTCTCGCCGATCGAAAAGACCCTCCTGGATGTCCCGGTTGTCTAGCGGATGCCAAAAAAGGAAGCAATCCTTCATTTCCGAGGTCTGGATTGCGAGCCGACGGTCCATCCGGATATTGATGGGCAGAACTATCCCGCGGACTTGACGTGAATCCTGTTTCTGAAAGTACCTGACTTCCGAAGGCGGAGTCCTAGTGACGGTTAAGAGATTCTTAGGTTCTGGGGCAACCAAAAAGCAGAACGTTCCTAAAAAAAAAATAGAAGAATAGCAAATCGCCGCGAAAATAGTAAGAACCTTGTGAACGCTCGGCTGCGATTGACCCGTTGGATCAGTACCCACAAAAATTTCATTCCTTTTCGTACCCCGCTAATAGTCATATTATTTAGTGCTTGGATCAGGTTGGTCTGGGAGATCAATCCTCCCAACAGTAGAATCGAAAGATTGAACATAGTCATTTTTATTACCTCTATTTTTTTAGGTTTTTTCTCTTGTAGTATGTAATTTCGAATTCGCGATTCACCGGGTTTCTAGGCCATAATCAGAACATTAGATTTTTCGGAGAGATGGCCGAGCGGTCCAAGGCGTAGCATTGGAACTGCTATGTAGGCTTTCGTTTACCGAGGGTTCGAATCCCTCTCTCTCCGTCCCTTCACGGAATTCATGACCCTTAATTGACCACAATGTATCAAATCAAATTGAATAGTTCCAGCAAAGGGATCTTTCTTTGATAAAAATTCTTGATTACGCATTTTTGTAATTTTGGAGTGCGGAAAAATACTGGAAAGAGCGGCCAAGGAATGAAAATATCCCCACCGATCTATGATACATAACTGGGAACTCCCCTATCTTAGGTCGATTTAGTTTGTTGAAACGGGGGCAAAAAGTTCAGACGCTTTAGTCTTTTAGTTAGGTTCAAGTTTGACGGGAATAATATTCTACAACTCGCAACTCTTCAATTTTCAAACCAACCCGACGACGAGCTATTATTTGCTTGACTAATCCTTTGTATTGGGATGAGTGAAAAGTCAAATGTTCTGGCAATTTCTTCTGGGAGGATGAAGCAAGAGAATTTTGAATGAGAGCTCTAGTTTTTTGTTTATCCTTCGTTGTAATAATATCTTGGGGTTTGCAGCGATAACTTGGGATATCTACTAGACAACCATTAACTAAAATATGTCTATGATTAACTAATTGCCGGGCCCCAGGAATGGTCGAAGCCATACCCAATCGAAAAATTATGTTATCCAAACGCATTTCAAGTAATTGGAGTAAAACCTGCCCTGTTGATCCTTTGGTTTTGCTAGCGATACGAACGTATTTAAGTAATTGTCGCTCTGTCAGACCATAATGAAAACGCAATTTTTGTTTTTCCTCTAGACGACTCCGATATTGAGATTTTTTGTTGTTCTTTCTCTTTTGACGATCGGGGGCAGGGGGCCGTTTAGTAGTTAGTCCCGGTAAAGCCCCCAGACGTTTTATTTTTTTGAGACGAGGCCCTCGGTAACGAGACATAAAGACTCCTTTTTTATTGAAAATGGAATTGACTAAATTAAGACTGAACTAAATGATAAACGAAGCAAAATCTACTGAAGTACTGTACTACAAAGAAGAATGCGATGAATTATATCAATATTCAGACTCTTTGGTCTATATAGCAAGTTAAGAATACCTTTTTTTGATTTGTTACTAACTTAACGGCTCGAAGCTTTTTTTTTTATTCATAGTTGGAAGTTCTTACGATAGACTCGATCAGTTACTTTTTGAAAGACGGTAAAGAAGTCTTTTCAATATTCCATTCCTTTTTAAAAGCCGGCTATCGGAATCGAACCGATGACCATCGCATTACAAATGCGATGCTCTAACCTCTGAGCTAAGCGGGCTCACATAACAGAAATTTTGCATAGGAATTCCACAAACTGCCAGTATCTTAGTTATTCAGAAATCCTCTAGCATTCTGGCATATAGAAAGATTAGAAATCGCATTCAGAATGAATATTCTCTAACAAGAAATCTCAAATAGAATTTTATATCCTTTTCAATTGAAATCAAATCAAAATCAATCGAATTTTTCTTTTGATTTTCGATGTTTCATTAATTCTAGTTTTCGTTTTTAGTTTATAGGATTCTCTTTTCTATTTATATGAATTTAAAGAATCAAGAGAATTAAGGATACTTAAGGATACAATCCGGAACAGAAAAAAAATGAGACATTCCTCTGGTTTCATTCAGAGAGATAAGACATCGGGGAATCGACCGTTTAAGTATAAAAATATTAATGTTAAAAAGGGTAAGAAGAGAGGCATATATTCTGTGGGATAGATCCATCCATGTTGAATTGCGGATTCATCAATGCTAGAATCATTTCTGATTGGCCAAAATACCCGCTCTCCGATAGATAAGGATAGATAAGATACATAAGAAATCAAATAAGAGGAAACTAAACGGATAAACTTTTTCGATTTTTAGATATAGAATCCTATCTAATCTAATGAATTCAAAGGTTACGGTATAAGCAAAAATGAAAGAAAAATGAGAAAGAAAAGAAAGAGGGGGAAGGGGATCCTAGTTTCAAAACCAAAAAGGGGATATGGCGAAATTGGTAGACGCTACGGACTTGATTGGATTGAGCCTTAGTATGGAAACCTACTAAGTGACAACTTTCAAATTCAGAGAAACCCTGGAATCAAAAATGGGCAATCCTGAGCCAAATCCTATTTTTCAGAAAAAAAAAGGGGGGGTTCCGAAAACAAGAATCCACCTAAAGGATAGGTGCAGAGACTCAACGGAAGCTCTTCTAACGAATGGGGTGGGGTAGACTGCGTTCCTAGAGGAATCTTTCCAAGGAAGGGCGGAAGGATGAACCTAGATACATAATTATACTGAAATAATTAAACGATTCATATTAATTCCTCCCCGAATCCTTCTTTTTTTATATGAAAAATGGAAGCATTATTGTGAATCGATCCCCACAAATTCAGTGATCAAATCATTCACTCCATAGTCTGATAGATCTTTTAACAAACTGATTAATCGGACGAGAATAAAGATAGAGTCCCATTCTACATGTCAATAGCAATCCCGACAACAATGAAATTTATAGTAAGAGGAAAATCCGTCGACTTTAGAAATCGTGAGGGTTCAAGTCCCTCTATCCCCAATCACACTAAACAAAGGGCCCATCCCCAAAACTCTATCCTCTTTTTCATCAGCGGTTCCATTCCACGATATGTTTCTGATTCACTCTACACTTTGCCAACTGGATCGGAGCAGAAATGCTCCTCCATTATCACAAGTCCTGGGGGTGTACGCTATACGTACAAAAGAACATCTCTGAGTAAGGAACCCCCGTTTGAATCATTCACAGTAAATATTCATGATTCGTAATTCAATGAAACCTACAAAGTATTCTTGTTGAAGATCTCAGAAAGTCCCTGGATAAGACTTTGTAATTTGTAATGTTTTTTGAGTCTCTTTCATTTGAATTGACAGAGACCTAATCCATCGAGTAGGATAGGCATAATATGTCGGGAAGGGTCGGGATAGCTCAGCTGGTAGAGCAGAGGACTGAAAATCCTCGTGTCACCAGTTCAAATCTGGTTCCTGGCATGTAGGTACTAATAGATACTCATACAAATTCGATATGGATCATCAGACATATTGGTTACTAGTTTAGCCCACTACCCATACTTCTCCATCTAGATGTTTACAGATATACCTCCCTATCTTTTTGTAGATCCTAAAAGATTATAGTATAGTAAAAGAAAAGCATTCGATGCTGTTTCGGCT